TCGACTTCGATTCTTGAATAATCCACATGACTTCTGCTTCGATTGTAACAAAAGATTCCCCTTTTATGTGGACAAGGCCCGTAGCAAAAATGATGATTTTACGTATGGACAATTCCTCAATACCTTGTTCATTCGCAACAAAATATTTTCTTTGTGCGTCGGCAAAAAAAAACATGCTTTTTGGTGGAGAGATACTCTTTCAGCAATCGAGTCACAGGTATCTAACATATTCATACCTAAGGATTTTCCACAAAGTGGTGACGAAACGGATAACTTGTACAAATCTTTCCATTTTCCAAGTCGATCCGATCTATTCGTTCGTAGAGCTATTTACTCGATCGCAGACATTTCTGGAACACCTCTAACAGAGGGAGAAATAGTCAATTTGGAAAGAACTTATTGTCAACCTCTTTCAGATATGAATCTATCTGATTCAGAAGGGAAGAACTTGTATCAGTCTCTCAATTTCAATTCAAACATGGGTTTGATTCACAATCTATGTTCTGAGAAATATTTACCACCCAAAAGGGGGAACAAAGAGAGTCGTTGGCTAAAGAAAAAATGCGCTCAGCAAAAGCGGATGGATAGAACCTTTCAACGAGATAGTGCTTTTTCAACTCGCTCAAAATGGAATCTCTTCCAAACATATCTGCCATGGGCCTTTACTTCCCAAGGGTACAGATATCTAAAGCCTCTATTTTTACAAATTTGTTCAGACCTATTGTGGAGACTAAAGAGCAAAAACAAGTTTGTATCCATTTTTATGGATAGTGTATCCATTTTTATTGATATTATTAGTGATATTAGTGAGGTAGCAGTTACAAAAGGGCGAATTAAACAGATTCCATTTTGTCTTACAAAATGGAAGAGGCAATATACTCTGATAAGGAAGATTCAGAGGAAGATAAGTAAGATTCAGAGGAAGATAAGTACGATTCAGAGGAAGTGTTGGCATAAGTTTGTTCTGTCCCATGGCCTGATTCCTCCAAAAAATAAGCCACCATTGAGATCGACACAGCTGAGATCGGAAAATCTTCGGGAGTTCCTCTCTGCAATCTTTTTCCTTCTTCTTGTGGCTGGAAGTCTCGTTGTGGTACATCTTTACGTTGTTTTCTCGATCGCTAGTGAGTTACAGGCAGAGTTCAAAACGGTCAAATCTTTGATAATGGAATCATCTATGCTTGAGATTGAGGTGGGAAAACTTCTGGATAGGTATCCTCTATCTGAATCGAATTCTTTCGGGTTGTTCAGGTTAACTAATCTCTTTCTAGGTGCTCTGCAAAAGATGTTCTTGCGTAATGCTGATGGAATACGCTTTAATAAGAAGAAAAATTGGAAGAAAAAGCTCGTCGAGATCATCGATCTCATAAGTATGCCCTTCGATCCACTCGCTTTTTCGATAAATACGAGATATTTAAGTCATACAAGTAAAGAGATCTATTCAGTGCTAAGAAAAAGGAGCGGGTATTGGATTGATGAAACGATAGAAGACTGGGCCGCAAACAGTGATTGGGTTGAGGATGAAGAAAGAGAAGTCTTGATTCAGTTCTCCACCTTAACGCCAGAAAAAAGGATTGATCGAATTTTATGGAGTCTGACTCAGAGTGATCATTTCTCAAAGAATGACTTTGATTCTCCAATGATGGAACAACCGGGAGAAATTTACTTAGGAAACTTAATTGACCTTCATAACAAGGATCTACTAAATTATGAGTTCGATACATCCTCTTTAGCAGAAAGACGGCTATTCCTTGCTCATTATCAGACAATCACTTATGCACAAACCCCGTCTGGGGCTAATAGTGTTCATGTCCCATCTGATCTACAACCCTTTTCGCTCCGCTTAGCTGTAACCCCCTCTCGGGGTATTTTAGTGATAGGTTCTATAGGAATTGGACGATCCTATTTGGTCAAATACCTAACGAAAAACTCCTATCTTCCTTTCATTACGATATTTCTGGACAAGTTCCGGGATACAGTTTTTCGTTTTGCTGATGATGATGACAGTGATGCCAGTGATGATGAGATCGAGATTTTTATTGATGCTCGTGACCCTATTGAGGCTATTAATCAAGATATTCATGTTTTTGACGATATGGATATTGATTTTGATCCTAGTATCTATAGTTTTGAGGAGAGAGATGCTCATGACGATAAGATTAATATGGAGCTGGAACAGCTAACTAGGATGGATGCGCTAACTGAGGAGATGGACACGGTGTGGCGCGTAGCCCAATTTTATATCAGCCTTCAAATCGAATTAACAAAAGCAATCTCTCCTTGCATAATATGGATTCCAAACATTCATGAGCTGCATTTTAGGGATTCGGGTTCCTTCTCCCTCGAGCTATTAGTGAACCTTCTCTCCTGGGATTGTGAAAGATCTTCCACTGGAAATAGTCTTGTTATTGCTTCGACCCATTTTCCCCAATTCGTGGATCCCTCTCTAATAGCTCCGCATAGATTAGATACGTGCATTAAGGTACGAAGGCCTCTTATG